GAACTGCTACTAATCCGAACTTTTTTATCGTGTTTTTGAAAAATGAACTTAATTAAATTAGTAGATTGCGAACATATAGTATTTATAAACCTATCAAAGATAGAATAAAAAAGGGGAATAACTTAATTTCCTTTTCCTGCTTTCCCGGCCGGCACAATATTTTTTATCAGTAGATCTATCATTAAAATTTTGTCTATACTAAATCGAAGTTTTTTTTTATTTATTTTTATTTAGTATTTCATCAAAATTAAAATAAAAATAAATAAAACTACAAAAAGTAACTACTATATATACTACTATTATATTATTAATTAATAGTATATATATATAAACAGTAATATATATGTAAACTAAGAATAGGAATTTTTAACGAATGGAATAAAGAAGGACAAGATCGACACAAGAAAAGGAATTTTAGACATCCTTTTCTTGTGTCGAAGACTAGTAAGACATAAAATACTCCCTAAATACTCCCTATAGTCCCTAAAATTTGTTGTTTCGCCGATTTATGGTTCCCCTTTTTTATGCGCTTGCTTTCCTTATTTTAGTATCTAGTCAAATTTTTCCATTCTAATAGAAAAACTCTTGATTATTGATACATTCTATCAATTTCAATTGGTCAATAACGACAGAGTTACATCACACCCCTTTCCCACTTTTCAAATTTGTATTTAAAAATAAAGAAGGGGGGGGTAAAGTGAATTCTTCTCAATATACATACTAGATTTAGGACTATGATACAAGTAATTCCTGACACCTGGTCAAAAAGGAATAGAAAATCGAAAGAGAGACAAAAGGCTTTTCATAATTTTTTTGGTTCTTTTTTACGAATTTGATAAAGCTAAATAGACAGATCTAAAAATTCATTTCGGATAATTGAACCTTCTCAAACTGTTTCTTTTTAAGAACCAAAAAAATTTGTGCCAAAACAACCGATGCTAAGAAGAACAAAAGGCCTTGGACACGTAATGGATCTTGAAGTACTATTTCCGCATCCCCCTGACCAAACCCACCCACATTAGGATTACTTGTTAATGGTTGATCGAGTTTAATGGATTCGCCCTCTGAAACAAGAAGTTCTAGGCCTCGAGGGATAATATCAATCACTTGGCGTTCATTCGATGGATCCACTATGGTTATTTCGTATCCCCCCTTTTCTTTTCGTAAAATTTTGCTTATTATCCCTCCTGCCGTAGCGTTATAAACTGTATTGTTACTTTTGCTACCATCAGGATAAATCTGACCCCTTCCCCTGTTTCCACCTACGTATATAGGATATTTTAAGAAGTGAACATCTTTATTAGTAGCAGGGTCTGGGGCAAGAATAGGAAAGGTTATTTCACTATATTTTTGACCAGGAACAGGACCTATTACAAGAATATTTTTTTTATTGGGGCGATAATTCTGAAAAGATAGATTTCCTATCTTTTCTTTCATCTCGGGTGAAATACGATCGGGGGGGGCTAATTCAAACCCCTCTGGTAAAATAAGAACAGCTCCCACATTCAAAGCTCCTTTTTTACCATTAGCTAGAACTTGTTTTAGTTGCATATCATAAGGAATTTTAACAACTGCTTCAAATACAGTATCAGGAAGTACAGCTTGTGGAACCTCAATATCCACGGGCTTACTAGCTAAATGGCAATTGGCACATACAATACGCCCAGTCGCCTCTCGTGGATTTTCATAATTCTGCTGGGCAAAAATCGGATATGCACTTGAAATGGATGCCCGAGTTATTATATATATGATGAGTGAGACAGATATGGAGCGAGTAATCTCTTCCCTTATCCAAGAAAAGGTATTTCTAGTTTGCATGGTCCAATCATTTATCCCGAAAATTTCTACAATAAAGTTAGGTAGGTCAATAATATAAGTCCCTAGCCACAATTCTGCTATTTACATTTACTGACAAAATAAAAAATTTTTGTTGAAATATACAAGGAATCCCTCATGGGTAAAAAGAGTAAAGTAAATACGACTTTGATTTGGTTATGATGTATAATATAAGGTAAGAAAAATTCTAATTGGATCAGTTAATCGTTTTTTAGTCATTTATTGCATGATAAATTACTACAAGTGACGGAGATACACGATTTAAATAACGAAAGATCCAATATTTAAAAATTGTATCAAGAATGACTGGAAAGGTAGAAACTAGACCAGATAAAATTTGTTCATAATGAGCAAACCCAAAATCTTTGTAAATATAACCAATCATTAGTTCCCAACCGTGAGGCGAATGGAATCCGATACATAAATCAGTTAATAAAAGAATCGAAAAAGCTTTAATTGTATCACTTAAATTATATAGGAATTCTTGAACCCAAGAATTCAGAATAAAAAGCTTCTCCTTACCCCAAAAGGAATAACCACTTAGAATAACGAAAGATATTAGATTTGTCGAGAAGTGCAAGATTGTATGGATATGATACTCATTGTGTATCTTGATGAATTGGATCGTTTCTTTGTGGATTCCTAGACGAAATTGTTGTAAATCGGTTTCTGGGTATTCCTTTATCATTTCATCCAGCTGGAATAGGTCTTCGAATTGTATGAATTTTTCTAGAACACTTTTTTCTTTAATATCATTCAAAAAAGTTTCGCATTGTCTAGTATTCCACCAATTAGTAATCCAAATTTTCAAACTTTTATTACAGCAGAGAGAGATCACCCAGGGAAAAAAGACTATAGATGTAAAATAAAAAAAAGGAATGAATGCTTTCTTTTTTGCCATTTTGAATCTGTGAATTGTTAATGAACCCACTGCATTTGTTTATTCTATTAGATCTAATATTTCAATCGAGCATGAGTTTCTATTCGAATTCGAATAGAATGTATTGAGCCGATTAATCCATTTTCTCTTTTTCTTTTGATTAAATACTTAGTCTTTGCTTTGAATCTAGAAAAAAATTGGATTTCCGGGATGTTATTCCCCCTTTTTTCGATCAATACTAAAAGATAAAAGAACTTTTTCAAATTTTTTAAATAAAAAAATATTATTCGAATTTTGAGACGAAGAAACTTCCTTTCTTTTCTATCAAATATATAAAAAAAATGAGCATAAAAGAATGGATGAATGTTCAATTGAAAAAAAAAAAGAAAGAAATTCTTTAGTTTTTTCTTCTGACTGCCAAAGCATTTAGTATGTTAAAAAGAACTCATTTCAAAATACTTCAATTGGTACACGCAAAAAGTAAGCCAATTCAGCAGCTTTTTGCTCAATTTCTCGTGTAGTAAAATTCTCATCAGTACGAATTAAAGGAATAGCCCCTTGACCTCGAATTTCCATATAAAGGACACGTCGAGCAGAAACACCCTCTTTAACTTCTATTCTGATGGACTGAATATCTTTCATAAGGAATCGTAAAAAGATGCGACGACTTTTTCCAGGAAATCCCCAACGAAAAATACGCACTATTCCTTCTTTTCGGTCGAAAAGATCATAACCACTACCCACATTCCACAAAATAGTGCACCACAAATAGCAACTAATAAAGAGACCTGCGATCCCATAGAAAGACATCACAATCCCTTGGGGAAAAAAAATGATTTGCTGAGACGCAAATAACGATATAAAATTTCTACCAAGATAACTGGAAGTTCCAACCAATAAGAATCCTAATGAACCTAAAAATAGGATAAAGGCCCAGCAGAAATTACTTGTTTTTCGAGACCCCGTTATAAATTCTATCCATATAGATTCTGATCGCCAACTCATATATATTAGATCCAGTTATACAATTTTTTGGAATTGAGAAAATATGACTTTCCTTTTTTTGTTTTCAAAGTAACTCTCATCAACTATTTTGTTGTGAACCTTTACCTTAGGAGTAATTAATAGAATTGTTTCTATCTAAAATAATCACATCTCCTTCCTTTATATGATCCCCTATAACTATGATACAAATAAATAGACTTGAATTTCGTACATCGACCCGATGATGATACATTTTTCCAAAGAGCACAAAGTTATTTACCCATATAATACGTTTACACATGCATAAGAGGTTTTTTTAGTTATGTTTGTAGGAATCTACGTGTTATACAATATTCTACCAAAAGGGTCTTATCGAATCGAAGTTTTTAAAATCAAAAAAGGAGTGATACGATTAGGTCTCATCCGATCTAAAAAATCTTATTTTTTTGAATATGAAGAAATAAAGAAGCCATTGCAAGTGCCGGAAAGACTAGGCCTACTAAAGGCACAAAAATGGAGGGTAAGTTATTGAAAGTTGTCATAAAAAGGGTACCTCAATTTAATATTTGTACCTGTTATTGTTATATTCTGAATTCTAAAGATATCTTAGAATATCTGGTATTTTGATTATTTCTATTATATATAATATATAATTATACTAAGTATCTTTAGTATCTTTAAGTAAATATATATCGAATACTAATATAGAACCTAATAGAAATATATAATATAGAACCTAATAGAAATATATAGAATAGAATAGAACCTAATAGAAATAGAATACAAAATAGGTACAAGAAACGCCAAACTAAATCAATGGACTTATTAATCTTTCAAAAAAAAATAGATGTATCATAATCCCCTTGTTAGATTTCTTATTCTTTTTGTTCTTTTTGGCTTCTATTCTACTGCTATTCAATAGTCATTAGAAAATTTTATTCCATTACAAATTTCTACAAAATTGATTGGAATCTGATCCAACAACAGGGAATTTTCGGGAAATGCAAAAAGATGGAAGGCTCTCTATAGATCTGTATATATCTCTAGTTGAAATTTGAATTTGTATTTGAATTATCTATACATATGTAAGCAAGAGCAGAAAATGCATTTTTCAGGGCTTTCGTTTAATTCTGATAAACTAACTGTTCTATTTGATTTCAGTTTTGTTCAAAGGAAAAAAAGCATGGAGCTGAAATAACTCACTCACAACACCTTTTAAAGGATTACGTGGTACAATTGCATCCAACAAGCCCTTACGCAATAAAGATTCAGCCGCTTGTGAACCTTCAGGCACGGCTTT